AAACAAGCTCGTATTTTATCTTTGTTACCTTTTCTTAATAATGAGAAACAATTTGAAAGAACCGAGTCGACCACTAGAACTTCTAGTCTTAGAGCCAGAAAAAGATAGGTTTACTCTTTCTTCACTTGAATTCAACTTCCCATTCGAACTCAAACGCGGATTTCTTTTTTGTTGGAAAAATACAAGAATCCGGATTTAATTCTCGTGTCGTAAGAAAAAGATAATAATCTGGGAAGAAGCAATCTTTTTATTGAACGTGTTGATTCATATTTATTTTGACTACTTTCTCATATTTTATCATATTCTATTCATTTTTATTCGACCTTCCCGGAGTTCATTCTCCGGGCAACTCCGTTTAACCGGTGGATTCCTTCCAACCTACTTCTTTTATGATCTCATTGGAAATCATATAAAGACAATTCCTATTTGATATAGCTATTTGTGCAAGTATTTTACGATTAAGAAGCAACTGTCTCTTGTACAGATCGTTTATTAATCTACTATAACTATAGCATACCCCCCTTTCACGAATTGCTGCATTTATTCGAGTGATCCACAAACGACGAAAATTTATTTTTTGCCTATCCCTATCCCGATGAGCCGAAACCAAAGCTCTTATTTTTTGTTGAGTAATAGTTCGAGTAAGTCTTGAATGAGCCCCCCGAAAGCTTGATGCAAATAAACGAATTTTTGTTCTACGTCTCCGAGCGATATATCCCCGTCTAATTCTGGTCATTGAATAAATGAAACTTTAACGAATAACTAATAGATTTCCTTTCTTTCAGTTATTCTTTTGCCCCTTTACTAGTATATTAATAACAAAACGGATTTTTCCAATGTATAAACTAAAAATTCCAATGGCTTTGGCTACTATAACCTTCCCTACCACGATTTTTTATTTTTTCTAGGCATTTCACCTCGAAATACGAACTTGTACTATACTAGGTATTAAAAAAAAATAGCAATGATAAAGAAATAGTGGATTTCATCGTTTCTATGGTTACTTCTTAAACGGTGAGGTCTTCTCTATACACCGGAGCCTTTACTTCATTTAATCAATGTTATTGCTAACTTGTATAGTTCACATTCTTCGGCTCTACCCATGAATTATCCAGTAATAGGTCTTTCACAACGAGCTCTACCTATACAGTAACGGTATTTAATTATGAAGGTTGGCTGGGTAGCTGACCCTGTTAGTCCGTTCTTGCAAGAGGGGTCTATGTTAACTAATATTTCCTCCGCTTAATGGATAACCATTTGCTACCAATGGAGAATTGCTTCTCATCTTGAATTGAGGTGAGTGGATTTACACCAATAGAAACCATAAATTTCATACACAATAAAAGGGATATGATCCATTTTCTTATTTTTAGATAGGAAATGTAGTTCGTTTTTCCGTTCTATCCTATTTGATCATTGATATTCGAACATTGTTCTCTTTCCTTTGTTCTAGTTCATGATCTGAACGAGTCGCACATACACCCTAGTACATGTTCCTCGACGCTGAGGGCATCCCCGAAGCGCGGGGGATTTTGTGACATTTCTAATTGGCTGTCTTGTATTTCTAATAAGTTGTTTAATAGTTGGCATGTTGAATCATATACATAATGGGCTGGTTTAGATCGATCCTAACCGGATGATTATGAATTACTTTTATTCAATAGAATAGTAAATAAAAGTCATAGAATATTAAACTCGGCAGGAGTAATTTCAAATCACGAATTGACGCGAAATCCAGGCTATTGTCATTCAACAGCTACAAGATCAACAATTCCATAAGCTTGGGCCTCTGTTGCTGACATAAAAACATCTCTTTCCATGTCTTCGGATACAACCCATAAGGGTTTGCCCGTTCTTTGTACATAAACCCTTGTCAGGGTTTCACGTAGTTTCAGCAGTTCTCCCACTTCCAGGATGAATTCTCCCGTTGCTACTTCAGAAAAAGAACCAGCAGGTTGATGGATCATTACCCTGATGATATAAGATAATAAAAGGTTTCTCTATTTCGCATGATGAGGGGAAGATAAAAGAAAGATAAAAGAATAACAAGAAAAAAAGATAGAATCGAACAACCGTACGGGCATCTTTTATGCATTGCATACGGCTCTACAATAAAATTGACCCTTACCTTCCATCAAAGAAAGAAAAAAATAGGATCGATCAGACCCCGATAGGTAAATGATCAACTTACCACCCTTCCTTTCGGAGGAATTCAAAAATACTATGATGGCTCCGTTGCTTTATATATTTATTATATTTTTTTGTCTGTGATTTGTCTGTGATTCAGCAATCCCAAAGTTGCTTTTTTATTTGATCAAATAAACTAAGGAAAAAAGAATCTTGTTTTTTTTTCGCTCTATAAATATTGTTAAGAGACCTCTGGTGTGAAAAAAAGTTTGTGACGCTGAACTGGACTTCCGATAATAAAATCGGAAATACCTTTTTCTCATATTACTCTCTCGATACATAATCTAATGTTTTGAAAACAAAATTTCTTATA